TCGCATCCATCAATTGCCGAAAAAAAATATCATATGCCTCGATATGAAACCATTTGATACGGAAAGCCATGATTTGATAGATTTATTTTCGATATCTATATCTAGAAATTTAAATGTAAATTGATCTTTTCTTGTGTTCGCTGAAATCAAAGAAAGATAAAGATATTGAAAATGAAAAATGACTTTTGGGACTTGGAATAACCCTTTCTCCGTGGAGTAAGGGAATAGCAATTTATTCCTATGGAACCCCTAGGAACAAGAAGATTTAATTGGAAATATCGACAGATTCTTCCGGAGTTCAAACCAAAGAAAGATGGAAAATGAAATAAAAGAAGATAATTTCATCTTTCTTTTTATATCGAATTTGAATATCAGAATAGTAGATAGAGTCATGATTCAATGGGTTAGGTCCACTTACTTTTTATTTTGTTGATTGATAATCTATCCAATGAATTTGGATTGGAATAACAGAAAAATAGGAATATCTGGCAATTAAATGAGATGACTTATCATTATTCATTATAAAATAATAAAAAAAAAAAAAATGTTCACTTTTCTAACTAGAATTACTATAATTCTAATTCATTAGAATTATTCTATTATCATTTTTTAGAATGAAAAATTTCATAATTCCATTTTCCTTTTCGAATGAAATTCGAAAATTTCTTACTTTTTTATTACAAATATCAACCCTCTCCCCTCAAATATGAATACTACTGTTGGGTTTTTATGCAAAAAAGCCCCTTATCGGATTTGAACCGATGACTTACGCCTTACCATGGCGTTACTCTACCACTGAGTTAAAAGGGCCCCTTTGATTCAATTCCTGAATAAGTAACTAGACACTATGAGTCTAGTACATATATTTGCATATGCTCCTATTTCTATGTATACTTATTCTATTCTATTATTTCTATTCTATTATACTCTATTAGAATTCTATTAAAATAGAATCTATGTACATAGATATATTTTATAGTGGCTCATTACGGAACAAGAAATTGAATTTACCTAGTGAGTATAGTATAGAGAAAGGGTAAAATGGTTTTGATTTATTGATATTGGATTTGATAAATATCAATGCAATGAATTATTTGAAAACCGATCCTAATGGGATTGCTCCATGTACCCGCCAATTCAATATATAATATACCCAATCAATATATAATATATCCAAGAAATTTCCTCGAATCATTGAGAAATGGATTCCATTTGTCCCTCAACCAAATTCTTATTGAAAATTGTTTTTCAATAACTTGTTGATCCCTATCCCTCTTCCCAGATTTCCAGATTGATTATCGTTTTTGAATTTCCTTTTTATTTCCCGGCTTAGTGTGAGATATAAATATGCCCATCAAATCTTAACAATGAATGTGAAAAAAAAATGAAGTTTAAACCCCTCGCCCTTTCCGGTAAACCAATCATTTTCCGAAAGAAAGGGTCCTGTCCTATCCTTCGTATTTTTTATTTTTTCTATTTTTTTTTTAGAATTCTAGAGTAGCCATTGGAATGAACAATTTAGAAATCGAAATGAGGAATCCAAAAATTCTTATGGACTTATGACAGACGGAAAAATCCTTCTGATCGAGTCATATCATTATATTGACAATTTCAAAAAACTGTTCATACTATGAACATAATATAATGGCGGTCGGGCAAGTATGCCCCCATCGTCTAGTGGTTTAGGACATCTCTCTTTCAAGGAGGCAGCGGGGATTCGACTTCCCCTGGGGGTAGGGTACTACTAAAGGAAGTTGATCCTGGGATTTTCAATAAAGACTGAGATTGACTCTTCCTGGGTCGATGCCCGAGCGGTTAATGGGGACGGACTGTAAATTCGTTGGCAATATGTCTACGCTGGTTCAAATCCAGCTCGGCCCAACCCAATAATTCGCCGATCCACCATGAAATGATATAACCATTTGTTGTTCTCCGGAAATACCCGATGTGCCGATATGGAAGAATAAAAAATGGATACATACCCTTCTTTGATTACATATTTTTCCAAAAATTCAGATCTTGCTAATGATTTAGATTCCTATCAGGATCTGTAAGTATAAAGTATAAGGAAAGAAAGGGGGGGTAAAGTAAATAAAAAAACTCTTTTTTCCTTGATTCATTGAAAGATTGATTTTCAATCGATTTGGCAATAACGAAAAGATTACTAGTAAGCCGTGTCGATCTCGCTAAAGTGCATATCCATGTAGATATCAATATATCAGTCCCGCCTCTGTCAGTTCCAACACAACGATTCGAATCGAAAATGGAAATGAAGAGGTTTGAATGAAATGGTAAGAATATGTACGCTCTACGCTTTTTTCCCTGGGACTGTAGTTCAATTGGTCAGAGCACCGCCCTGTCAAGGCGGAAGCTGCGGGTTCGAGCCCCGTCAGTCCCGATGGATACAAATCCAATAAAAAAATACATCAATTTATCTCTCCATTTTCTGTGAAAGGGAATAGAACATAATTTTATTCCTAACTAGGACCCCCCTTTCTTTATTTCTTTTTTTTCTTTTTCGTTTCACATTTATCATCAAACCAATATGGTAATTTCCATTTCGTCAACTAATGTTGATTGGTGGGAAAGAAACATATGTGGATTAGTATAAATATTAGTAGCGTCCTATTCAGGATTCCAAGAAAAAGAGATACCATACTGCTAGGCCTGGCTTTTTTCGATTACTCCTGATCTGTGTAATGGAATAGAGTACTTTATATGTTTACCACGAACACACCCACAAATGGAATTTTCACAATACAAAATAAATTGAACATAGTTGATTCGAATACTTTAAGATTCAAAGTATATCCCTTATCTTGCCCCGATTTTGTGTAACTAATTTCAATTACTAATTATTTGAATTTGAAACAATCTATCTCATTCAAATTTCACATTGAACTTTTGATACATGTGTCCTATCCCTAATGCAAGTAGGAGAATATTAATAAAATAAAGATCAAACAAAGATTCCCTCTCGATAATTTTTAGTTTAAGAGAGGAGTCCCGCTGAAGAAAGAACAAACAAACTCTTAAAAAAAAAAAAGAAATAAAAAAGGAAAGGAATTATTGATTGGATCAATAATCCAATTTTGAATTCGGTATGGATAAAAGATCTTCCTATGTTATACTATTCAATTCTAGACGATGAATCGAGTTGATAGCTCAGATATTGTTATTCATGATATTGATCTGATTCGATATCATCGAGATGTCATTTTTATTATCCCATTGAATTTACCGACGAAAGATTTATCATCTCTATGGGATTAAATCCCGAGTTATTGCGAATTAAAGAGAAATGAAATGATGAGATTATGGAAGTAAATATTCTAGCGTTTATTGCTACTGCACTGTTCATTCTAGTTCCTACTGCCTTTTTACTTATAATTTACGTAAAAACAGTAAGTCAAAGTGATTAATTTAACTTAAACTTGACTTCTTAGTTCTTATCAATGCAATCAAGAAAAAAATGCAAAAGGATTTCCATTTCGTGTCTTAGTCTTCAATGAAATGATCGGACTAGAATCAGCAGATTTCTATGAAATCGGATAGTTTCGTTTGGTAGAAAGAAATAAAAGCTATTTCTTTCTACCAAAGCTATTTCTTTCTACCAATGTTATTGTAGTATATAAAAATAAAGATACTTTAATATGGATCAATCTACAATATGTATTTTCCTATTCATATATATATCAATCACAGATATGTAATGTACATAGCGCCCCCCAATTTTTTTTTCATCTATTATCTATTTGATTTGTATTGGTTCCAATCAATCTGAAATAATAAAAAAAAAGAAGGACACCTCTTATTCTTCCGAGATTCAGATTTATATAGATTTATGATTATTTTCAAGACCAATTTCGGTATCATATTAAAAAAAATCAAGTAATCTTTTTAGTATTACGAAGAAGTAGTTGATTAAATAGTTGACAGATGATCCCCCGGTTCTATGAGAAACTTTTTCCAATTTCGAAAAGATTAGGAAAACCCAATTGATTTTTAATGTTTGAACCATGATATGAAATGAGTTCAATAAAGCATAAACTCCATTTCGAAACTAATAAACCAAATAAAAAAATAAGTGGTAAGCATAAGCACGTAATAATGTGAGCAATAAGGCAACGGGAATATCTTATTATGTGTAGTATCTCGTTAGACTTAGACAACCACTATGTCTATCTTGTTTCCCATAGAAAGTGTGTATCCCTTAATATAATAACTAATAACAGAACTCTTTTGAAAAAAAAAAAGGGGGGGGGATAAAAAGGTTCTGCAGTTCCTCATTGTCTATCTATCTATATATAGATAGATATAGGGTCAATTTCATCGAACTAGAAATTTTAGGAAGAATTTGGTTGGAATCAATTTCTTATTATTTGTATTCCTTTTCCTTTTCAAATATGAACATGGGAATAATTGAAATATTTATTTGATTGAAAGAGTCCTTTCTTTATCTTTATATATAGAATATATATATATATATTCTATATATAAAGATATTGGAATACAGTATTCCAATCGAATAGAATTCCGAAATGTAGGTATTTTTTTTTTTTAATTCCATTTCTCAATTTCTAAGTTAATTAATGAATTAAAAAAATTGCAGAACCGTCTAGAAAACAATTGATACAGTTTGAGTTTGCTCCCTCAACTAAATTAGTAATATCTTTAAAGTCCACTTCTTCCCCATACTACGAGGGAAAGGGAAAATGTAAAGACTACCATTAAAGCAGCCCAAGCGAGACTTACTATATCCATGTGAATTATGCTATGCCCCCTATCTCTATCAATATCAATATGAAGGAATTATTTCCTTATTGTTCACTAATACTAATACATAGTTAATATAATAGTTAATAGTGGAATCGCTGGCGCAGAGTCAAAAAAAGGAATTATGTCCTAACACTATTGACGAAAGAATCCAATAAATCGAACTATAACATCTAACAAGTTCTTATATGATCTCTAGTAGAATCGGAAACCATTGAGCACAAACAAAAATATCCGGAGACACCCTTGCAGGTATTAGGGAAATGAATATTCATAACAGGTAGGAATAAAAAGACCCATATTTTTAGTTGCCCTACATTTCATTAAGTAAAACAAGAATGATCGCTATCTATCGCATACTTCTATTTCCGATTTGATATAATCCTTACCGTCGCCCGATTTTATCTGTAAAACAATCGGAAAACTGCTTATTAAACTCTTTCACTAGGGGGTTAGCGAAAAGAAAGAATTTTTTTTCTTTATTTTTTTATTTCTAATATTTTTCGAATATTAATAATATATTCGAATTAGAAAATGAAATGAAAATCTATATAAAATCTATATATATATTTCTATATAGATATATATATATAGAATAATTATCTATATATATCTATAGAATAATTTATTTATATAATTATATAAATAAAAAAGAAAAAGAAAACAAATTAGCTATTCAATCTAACTAATATGGAATAATATGCTAATATGGAATAAATGTCATAGCGCTCATAGACTTTCATGAGTCTGTATACAAAGTTTCTTCTACAACTAAAAATGATTCCCTGTCCGACCTATTCCTATCCAATCAAATTCAAGACCCAGTCAGTAAACGGACACTACATTAGTAGTGGAAGTAGTGGAGTGTAGGGGCTATCCTATCAAAATTTACCGATTCCTTTTCACGACTATAATATTTTCTTGAATCCGATACACAAAGATTTACAGCATTTTAGAGAACAAAACCTCCCGATGCTTAGAATTTAGAAGTTTCAAGAGTCCTTTTCCTCCGCTTGCTTCTGCTGTAAAAAAAATTGTCAAGTTTTATATCAGCAAAACCAAATAAGCTATTTCAATTCTTTTGTCGATCAGGCGACACCCGGATTTGAACTGGGGAAAAAGGATTTGCAGTCCCCCGCCTTACCGCTCGGCCATGCCGCCAAAACGATAAAAAATAAACGTAAACTTTCGGTCATAAAAGTCAAAATTCAGGACAAATCAGAACCGTTAACTATTAAATGAAATGTTAATTCATGAACGATTCTTGGATTTGAATCGAAATTTGGTTTTTCCTAATGAGATAAGAAAATCCAAATTGATACATAAAATCAGTATTTCTTTTTTTTTTTAATAAAACAAAAAAAAAACCTTCTCCATTTCAATTATAACAGCAATTATCAATATATGTAAACCCTAGACCATAAATTATTACACATCTCATCTTATCCGATATCTTCTTATCTGATATCTATAGGGAATTTTCGGGAAATTATCGTGCGTCAATTTGAACAATTTTTCATTAAATCGATTGAATAGAAAATAGAAATTTAACATGACATATGCTGTCCCGAACGAATAGGGCTGCAATAAAGAATAAAGAGAGACCAATATAGATAGCTATAGCACGCGTGTTTCATTTTAATAAATACAAGTACATACTTCACCCGCATTTTTAAAATTCGCCTAAAAAAATAGGTAAAAAAATATATCTCTTCTCTGCGAATTCTTTTTTGAACAATTGAAGTCGTGAATAAAGTTAAGTGCTAAAAAAAGAAATTCAATATTGTTGATTATTAGGTCTTTATCTCATCGAACAGATTCTTTTCTTTTTCTGATGTCCGTGTCCAATCGAATTCGAATGTGGAATATCATAATATGGAATGGAATATCATAATAATCATAATAATGGTAGAAATGGAATCCATTTTTTTGTTTTGATATTCTATAAAAAAACCCCATAAGGAAGTCTAGGTGGAATTTTTCAATTCCTTTCCATTTACTGTTGAAAATGCCAATTCCAATTTGAATATCCAATTTTATTTATTCTCCTCTATTCATAGGTATTTCATACATTCTGTATTTGTAGTTAGGTAAAATTGCATATGATTCAGTAAAAAAAAATAGAAATTCCATTATTGCTAAATTGATTCATATGATTCGATGAAGAATGAGAGCAAATAATGGGATATTTTCTATATCTAGAAATGGGTAAATTCAAAATAAATGGGAGTGTAAATGGGGGAATGTATACAATACCCGGGTTGAATCAGATACAATTCGAAAGTTTTTGTAGGTTCATTGATCAGGGCTTAACAGAAGAACTTTATAAGTTTCCAAAAATGGAAGATACAGATCAAGAAATTGAATTTCAATTATTTGTGGAAACCTATCAATTGGTAGAACCCTTGATAAAAGAAAAAGATGCTGTATATGAATCACTCACATATTCCTACGAATTATATGTATCCGCAGGATTGATTTGGAAAACCAGTAGGGATATCCAAGAACAAACCATTTTTATTGGAAACATTCCTCTAATGAATTCCCTGGGAACTTCTATAGTAAATGGAATATACAGAATTGTAATCAATCAAATATTGCAAAGCCCCGGTATCTATTACCGGTCAGAATTGAACCATAACGGAATTTCGGTCTATACCGGCACCATAATATCAGATTGGGGAGGAAGATTAGGATTAGAGATTGATAGAAAAGCAAGGATAT